TCGAAATAGAAAAGAATTTTAAGAAATTCATTTAGCATAAAAGTCGTTCATTACTAAAATTTTCTTTCATACCCAAAATTGGATAATTAGGAGGATCCTATCCTACGAAGGTAAGGCCTTTCACTTCAAAAAGGGGTTAGAGTGTGGAAATGTGGTGATTCATATTTTTCGTGTCTACTCAAAAGTTTCATGTTGAAATTGAGGGTAACAATTATCTGATCCTTTGAATTGTTCGAGTTTCTTAAAGGAATTTGATATTATCAAAGATCTTATCGAAAACTTACGGCAGCTTGCCAAACAAAGGCTAAGAGAAAAAAAAACAAAGGTATGACTGGCATAACATCTACAATTGGATTCAAAAAAGCATAGGCTTCTGGCAATTTTGCGAAGAAAAAACTACTCGAATAAAGGGCAGAATTAATACAGATCAAATTAAAGATATTAAGCATAATAAACTTTTTATTTTGTTCTTGGAGATAATTGTATTTTGGTTGAGTTATTGATATAAGTAAAAACAAAAAGAGAAAGGTAGAAAAAATCTTTCCTTTTCTTTGAGCTTACCCAACCAAAAATCCTGCAATTCTCAAAGGAGAATAGAAGAAATTTGACTTTCAATACAATATCTTAATTGAATTCTACGTAATGAGCAATCAATTCAAGATAATTCTATATCTATCCGTGTCAAAATCCTAACAACAATATAATCCTTTCCAAAAATTAAATATTTGGACTAGAATTGACGACAAACCAATAACACTATTATTCTTTATTAGTGTTAAATCAAAATTGAAATGGGGCGTGGCCAAGTGGTAAGGCACCGGGTTTTGGTCCCGCTATTCGGAGGTTCGAATCCTTCCGTCCCAGAGCATATTTATTCTATCAGAATACATATTTTTTTTTTTAATAAACTTAAACTTAATCGAGTTCAACAAATGACACAGCGATGTAATTCAATTTATTTGTTGTAATCGAGTTAAGAGAGAAAATAGATCACAAGAGTTTGAATTCAAAAAAAGGTTAGACGGGCTTTTGATCATATGTTTTTTCTCTTCATAACTACCATTTTGACGGAGTCGAAATACGAAAGAAGCCATATTTCCTATTCCTTAAATAAATAATAAATGGAGTAATTCAATTATAAATTCTCTGTGGATCTCTGAATTTTGAAACAAGACAAAGTTTTTTGTACTATGACTAAATTGAGTCAAGGATATTAAGTTTCTTAAGACTTGGTTAGGTTAGGATAAAAAAAAAGGAGTAAGGACTTAATCTATATTTGTTTTGCTCTTATAAAGAATTTCAAATTTATGGAAAGATTCCAACAGGTTGATTCATACATTTTTTTTTTCCTTTTTGGGAAGATTCTAGAAGGATTTCTAAATTTCAAGTAAAAAAAAAACGTCTAAAAAAAGGAAATCCATAGCCTATTAAGTATTGTTATCATCCTTTTTTTTTTCAATTTATACAAAAAAAAATAAAAATAGGGATTCATTTCTAATTTTGCTAAAACTTCTTCAAAAAAATATCTTAGAAAAGAAAAAACATACATTACTATGTACCAACTGAACCAATGACTATTCATGATTCTTTAATGGAATCAATTCTATACCGGCTCAAAATTAGATAAATGTTATGGTAAAACTTCGTTTGAAACGATGTGGTAGAAAGCAACGTGCGACTTGAAGGACACGATCCCTTGTGGATTCTTGCATCCACCACTTTATATCAAAATGAAGGTGCTCTTGGCTCGACATCACTTGTTCTGCTAAAATACCCTTTTTATTGGGTTGTAGCGTAAATAGTATAGGATGGAGCTCGAGTATAAAGTATTGACTTATTTCTTAGGGCAAGGATCTAGGGTTAATATCAATCTATAAAATAGAAGAACTTCGTAAGTATATTTTTGATATAGAAATGAAAGGTTCCAAAGTTTCCAATCCAAAAGAAAAAATTCTTGGAATTAAGAAAACGCTTTCAGTACAAAAACTGTATCACAGGGAATCAAATGTTTGGCTGATTCTTTGAAAAAGGTCACAAAAAAGGGTATGTTGCTGCCATTTTGAAAGGATTCAAAATTACCGAAGTCATGTCTAAACCCAATGATTAAAAATAAGGATAAAAAGGATACCAGAACAAGAAAACACCCTTTCAATTGTATTAATAACTGCCCCAGAATGAGGAATTCAAATTTTAATAAAAATTTAGTAAAAAGAAAGGGATTTAAAGACCACTCAATAAAAGAAATCTTAAAAATCTTTTTTTTTTTTTTTAGCTTTTTGAGAATTATCCAACTTGAGTTATGAGTACAAATGGTTTTTCCCTTTCAGAAAGGAAGGAGAAAGGCGGAAGGGGACTTAAATCATAGTCTAATTACACCTATTTGCTATAGGAATTCTATACATAAATAGAGCCTCAAATCATTTTTATCGAGCCGTACGAAGAGAAAACTTCCTATACGTTTCTGGGGGGGGGGTATTGTTCATCTACATCTATCCCAATG